CTAGGCCCATAGATAAAAAACCCACTTTTTTACGATTACGGGGTTTATTGGAATATGAAATTCAACCCTGGAAATACAGGATCCCAATTTTTTTTACTACCCGGAGCTTCGATACATTTCGAAATCGAGAGATGTCTACCGGAGGAGGTTCTATCAGACAACAATTAGCCAATCTAGATTTACGACTGATTATAGATTATTCATTGGTAGAATGGAAAGAATTGGAGGAAGAGGAATCCACAGGGAATGAATGGGAAGATCGAAAAGTTGGAAGAAGAAAAGATTTTTTGCTTAGACGCATGGAATTGGCTAAGCATTTTATTCGAACAAATATAGAACCAAAATGGATGGTTTTGTGTCTATTACCAGTTCTTCCTCCTGAGTTGAGACCAATCTATCATATAGATGAGGATAAACTAGTGACCTCGGATATTAATGAAATCTATAGAAGAATTATCTATCGGAATAATACTCTTACAGATCTATTAACAACAAGTATAGCTACACCAGAAGAATTAATAATATCTCAGGAAAAATTGCTACAAGAAGCCGTGGATGCACTTCTTGATAATGGAATCTGCGGACAACCAATGAGGGATGATCATAATAGAATTTACAAGTCGCTTTCAGATGTAATTGAAGGCAAAGAAGGAAGAGTTCGCGAGACTCTGCTTGGTAAACGAGTCGATTATTCAGGGCGGTCAGTGATTGTCGTGGGCCCTTCACTTTCATTACATCGATGTGGATTGCCTCGCGAAATTGCAATAGAACTTTTCCAGGCATTTGTAATTCGTGACCTAATTAGAAAACATCTTGCTTCGAACATAGGAGTTGCTAAGAGTCAAATTCGGAAAAAAAAACCTATTGTATGGGAAATACTTCAAGAAATTCTGGATGACCATCCTGTATTGCTGAATAGAGCGCCTACTCTGCATAGATTAGGTATACAGGCATTCCTCCCCGTTTTAGTGGAAGGGCGTGCTATTTGTTTACATCCATTAGTTTGTAAGGGCTTCAATGCAGACTTTGACGGGGATCAAATGGCTGTTCATGTGCCTTTATCTTTAGAGGCTCAAGCAGAGGCACGTTTACTTATGTTTTCTCATATGAATCTTTTGTCTCCAACTATTGGAGATCCCATTTCTGCACCAACTCAAGATATGCTTAGTGGACTCTATGTCTTAACGAGTGGAAATCGTCGGGGTATTTGTGTAAATAGGTATAATCCATGTAATCGTAGAAACTATCAAAATGAAGATAATAACTATAAGTATACAAAAAAAAAAGAACCCTTTTTTTGTAATGCCTATGATGCAATTGGAGCTTATCGGCAAAAACGAATCAATTTAGGTAGTCCTTTGTGGCTGCGGTGGCGACTAGATCAACGTGTTATTGCTGCAAGAGAAGCTCCTATCGAAATTCACTATGAATCTTTGGGGACCTATTATGAGATTTATGGACACTATCTAATAGTAAGAAGTATAAAAAAAGAAATTCTTTATATATATATTCGAACCACTCTTGGTCATATTTCTCTTTATCGAGAAATAGAAGAAGCCATACAGGGGTTTTGGCAGGGCTGTTATAATTCTATGCTACCAGCGCGAATTCGAGTCTCACCGGGTTAACTAGGACTAGAAATGCGGAATTTCTACGTGAATCAAGATCTAGAAAAGGAAGTTTTCCAATCACTGACTCAAACCCATTGTCAAATTCTACTCAGCGCAACGCAATATGGAGGTACTGATGGCAGAACGGCCCACTCAGGTCTTTCACAATAAAGTGATAGACGGAACTGCCATGAAACGACTTATTAGTCGATTTATTGATCACTATGGAATAGGATATACATCACATATCCTGGATCAAGTAAAGACTCTGGGTTTCCGACAAGCGACCGCCGCATCCATTTCATTAGGAATTGATGATCTTTTAACAATACCTTCTAAAAGATGGCTCGTTCAAGACGCTGAACAACAAAGTGTTCTTTTGGAAAAACACCATCATTATGGGAATGTACACGCGGTAGAAAAATTACGTCAATCAATCGAGATATGGTATGCCACAAGTGAATATTTGCGACAAGAAATGACTCCTAATTTTCGGATGACCGATCCTTTTAATCCAGTCCATATAATGTCTTTTTCGGGAGCCAGAGGAAATGCGTCTCAGGTACATCAATTAGTAGGTATGAGAGGATTAATGTCGGATCCCCAAGGACAAATGATTGATTTACCCATTCAAAGCAATTTACGCGAAGGACTCTCTTTAACAGAATATATTATTTCTTGCTACGGAGCCCGTAAAGGAGTTGTGGATACCGCTATCCGAACATCAGATGCAGGATATCTCACGCGCAGACTTGTTGAAGTAGTGCAACACATTGTTGTACGTCGAACAGATTGTGGCACCGTTCGCGGTATTTCTGTAAGTCCTCGAAATGGAATGATGGCGGACAGGATTTTTATCCAAACATTAATTGGCCGTGTATTAGCAGATGATATATATATAGGTTCGCGATGCATTGCTACTAGAAATCAAGATATTGGGGTTGGACTTGTCAATAGATTCATAACTTTTAGAGCACAACCAATCTCTATTCGAACCCCCTTTACTTGTAGGAGTACATCTTGGATTTGTCAATTATGTTATGGCCGGAGTCCAGCTCATGACGACCTGGTCGAATTGGGAGAAGCTGTAGGTATTATTGCAGGTCAATCTATTGGAGAACCGGGTACTCAATTAACATTAAGAACTTTTCATACTGGCGGAGTATTCACAGGGGGTACTGCAGAACATGTGCGAGCCCCTTTTAATGGAAAAATAAAATTCAATGAGGATTTGGTTCATCCGACACGTACACGTCATGGACATCCTGCTTTTCTATGTTCTAGAGACTTATATGTAACTATTGAGAGTGAAGATATTATACACAATGTGTGTATTCCGCCCAAAAGTTTTCTTTTAGTTCAAAACGATCAATATGTAGAATCAGAACAAGTCATTGCTGAGATTCGCGCGAGAACATCCACTTTGAATTTGAAAGAGAAGGTTCGAAAACATATTTATTCTGACTCAGAGGGCGAAATGCACTGGAATACCGATGTGTACCATGCACCTGAATTTACATATGGTAATATTCATCTCTTACCAAAAACAAGTCATTTATGGATATTATTAGGGGAGCCCTGGAGATCTAGTCTAGGCCCCTGTTCGATCCACAAGGATCAAGATCAAATGAACGCTTATTCTCTTTCTGTTAAGCGAAGATATATTTCTAACCCCTCAGTAACTAATAATCAAGTGAGACACAAATTTTTTAGTTCGTATTTTTCTGGTAAAAATAAAAAAGGAGATAGGATTCCTGATTATTCAGAACTTAATCGAATGACATGTACTGGTCGTTGTAATCTCAGATATCCGGGCATTCTCGACGGGAATTCTGATTTATTGGCAAAGAGGCGAAGAAATAGAGTCATCATCCCACTCGACTCGATTCAAGAAGGCGAGAACCAACTAATACCTTCTTCAGGTATCTCAATTGAAATCCCCAGAAATGGTATTCTCCGTAGAAATAGTATTCTTGCTTATTTCGATGATCCTCGATATATAAGAAAGAGCTCGGGACTTACTAAATATGAGACTAGAGAGCTGAATTCAATCGTCAACGAAGAGAATTTGGTTGAGTATCGAGGAGTCAAGGTATTTTGGCCAAAATATCAAAAGGAAGTCAATCCATTTTTTTTTATTCCCGTGGAAGTCCACATTTTGGCCGAATCTTCTTCCATAATGGTACGGCACAATAGTATTATTGGGGTAGATACACAAATCACTTTAAATAGAAGAAGTCGGGTAGGTGGATTGGTCCGAGTGAAGAAAAAAGCAGAAAAAATTAAACTGATAATCTTTTCTGGGGATATCCATTTTCCTGGAAAGACAAATAAGGCATTCCGATTGATACCACCGGGAGGGGGAAAACAAAATTCCAAAGAATACAAAAAATTGAAAAATTGGCTCTATATCCAACGAATGAAACTTTCCAGGTATGAAAAAAAGGATTTTGTTTTGGTTCAACCCGTAGTCCCATATAAAAAAACGGATGGTATAAATTTAGGAAGACTTTTCCCAGCGGATCTCTTGCAGGAAAGTGATAATCTACAACTTCGAGTTGTCAATTATATCCTTTATTACGACCCAATTCTTGAAATTTGGGACACAAGTATTCAATTAGTTCGGACTTGTTTAGTGTTGAATTGGGACCAAGACAAAAAGATCGAAAAGGCCTGTGCTTCCTTTGTTGAAATAAGGACAAATGGTTTGATTAGAGATTTTCTAAGAATCGACTTAGCGAAGTCACCTATTTCATATACCGGAAAAAGGAACGATCTGCCGGGTTCAGGATTGATCTCTGAGAATGGATCAGATCGCGCTAATGGCAATCCGTTTTCTTCCATTTATTCCTATTCCAAGGCAACGATTCAAGAATCCCTTAATCCAAACCAAGGAACTATTCATACATTGTTGAATCGAAATAAGGAATCTCAATCTTTGATAATTTTGTCATCATCCAATTGTTCTCGAATAGGCCCATTCAACGATGTAAAATATCCCAATGTGATAAAAGAATCAATCAAAAAGGACCCCCTAATTCCAATTAGGAATTCGTTGGGCCCCTTAGGAACAGGCTTTCCAATTTATCATTTCGATTTATTTTCCCATTTAATAACCCATAATCAGATCTTGGTAACGAACTATTTGCAACTTGACAATTTAAAACAGATTTTTCAAATACTTAAATATTATTTACTGGATGAAAATGGTAAAATTTATAATCCCTATTCATGCAGTAACATCATTTTGAATCCATTCAAATTGAATTGGTATTTTCTCCATTACAATTATTGTGAAGAGACATCTACAATCGTTAGTCTTGGGCAGTTTCTTTGTGAAAATGTATGTATAGCCAAAAAAGGACCGCATTTAAAATCAGGTCAAGTTCT